AATCCATATTTGTAGCAATGAAATACTAGTGTTCCTACCCCAAGTGATAGATGATTGATTACAAGATGGTATATATTCTTTATAAAGGACCAGAAATACCTTGCTTACGTATCATTGGGAAGTGCATTAACATAAATACGGCGGTAAGAAGAGGTAATACAAAAGTGTGTAAACTATAAAAACGAGTCAAAGTGGATTGTCCTACACTAGCACTTCCGCGTAATAACTCTACCAGAGGCGAGCCTATTACAGGAATAGCGTCTGGTACGCCTGTTACAATTTTTACTGCCCAATAACCAATTTGGTCCCGAGGTAAGGAATAACCAGTTACACCAAAAGATGCGGTCAATACACCCAAAACCACACCTGTAACCCAAGTCAATTCACGAGGTTTTTTAAAGCCGCCGGTGAGATACACGCGAAATACGTGCAGGATCATCATTAGGACCATCATACTTGCCGACCATCGATGAACTGATCGGATTAACCAACCAAAATTAGCTTCAGTCATTATATATTGAACAGAAGCAAAGGCCTCCGTAACGGTCGGACGATAATAAAAAGTCATAGCAAACCCGGTAGCTACTTGTACTAAAAAACAAGTAAGCGTAATTCCCCCTAGACAATAAAATATGTTGACGTGAGGAGGAACATATTTACTAGTTATATCATCGGCAATTGCCTGAATCTCAAGACGTTCTTCGAACCAATCATAGATTTTATTGAGATAGGTAAATCAAGGGGACCCCCCCGGAGAACCGTATATGAAAATTTCATCTCGTACGGCTCAAACAGAAACACCCAAATACTAGTTCTAACGGATGTGTGTAATATAAAGTTTGAAATTTATTAATTCTATGATTTATGATTCAATTTTTTTTTGAAGATACTAAAGAATAAAAATCCGAAAGCTCTTCTTTGTGGTTATAATGCCAAAAAATCAAGTCGGCTCATTCGTCTATATATTAATCGTTATAGGCCTCTTGAATCTTCTATTTACCTATTTTCTTTGGTGTTATTTATGTGTAATGCGGCTTTACTGCTGTTTTCGTTATTATTGATAGGAATTCTCTTGTTAAGACCCTATGAATTGATTAAAACCTCAGATTCATACTAAAACCACGATGATTCAATAAAACCCTTTCAAACTAAGTCTAAGTCCCAAAATTCCCTGAGTAAGAACCATTGGATCATCACTTATTCAATGAATAGATATAATGACTAAAAATCCAAACCAAAGAAACCTTTGTTTTGTCCTTTGATCAAAATAAGCATAAACGAAAGTTTGAAAGAATAAAAAAATTTCTATTTATAACTTCTAACTCTTTGAAAAAATTTTTTGAAGTCCGGACACGAGGTCTGACTTTTAAGTATGAATCATAGTTCTAATAGTAATCTATTTCATAGATTCCGTGCTCCAGATACTAGAATGAATATCCGACGAAGTAAAACCATCTCTATCAAGATGACAGACCCATTCTCTGTACTATCCATAGGATCATTTATACCAAGTCACACACTCATATTCCGGAAATACAGAAACAAAGAAATTCCACGGTCAAACTACCAAAATAGAATGGGATAAAAATCAGAAACCTAAACGCTTCACTTTGTATTGAAAAAGCCAGTTAATGGTTCTTGTGAATCTAATTCATTGAAATTCCATCCAGTAAAATGGAAGAATTATAAATCTCCAAAATAATAGATAGGAATATCGCGAATAGAGCCATTGCGAGACCCATCAAAGGAGTAGTTCCCCACCCAGGAGCTACTTTACCATATTCTGAATTCAATGGTTTCAATAAACTCCCCGCATTAGTTCGTTTTGGGCGGCCAGATCTAGAACTACCTTCAACGGTTTGTGTAGCCATAATATTTTATATTCAGTAAGATCTGTTGACTTTGTATACCATTCCGTTGTAAATAAATGATCTTATCATAGATCCATTGTGGTCTTAAAACTTTATAATGTCTTAAAACTATATAATCATGGAAACAGCAACCCTAGTTGCCATCTTTTTATCTGGTTTACTTGTAAGTTTTACTGGGTACGCCTTATATACTGCTTTTGGGCAACCCTCTCAACAACTAAGAGATCCATTCGAGGAACACGGGGACTAGTTGAAGTACGGATCCTCCCAATATTGGGAGGATCCGTACTTCAATTGAGATAATGACAAATCATTTCACCTTTTTAGTTGGAACTTTAGGCGGTTCTCGAAAAAAGATAGCGAAAAAAATTATTCCTAGAGTTGAGACTAAAAGGAATGTATAAACCAATGCTTCCATAGATTCGATCGTGGTTTACAATTATAGCTTCCATACCTGTTTATTTGGGATCGTCTCCCGGATAAATAAAGAACAAGAGTCAAAGAAAAGGCAGTGATTCAAATCAAGATTTATCTGGTACCCCATCTAAAAATCACAAAAATAAAATAAAAATGAAAAGTAACAAGTAACAAAGCATATTGTATCAGACTACTTGTCTTCTTGTAGTTGGATCTCCAAGTTTTTGGAATGCTCCAAATTCCACTTGAGCATCTAAATCTGGATCAATACCAGCAAAAACATCTCGAAACAAGGTTCTAGCACCATGCCAAATGTGTCCGAAGAAGAAGAGCAAAGCAAACGAAGCATGTCCAAAAGTAAACCAACCCCGTGGACTGCTACGAAAAACACCATCGGATTTCAAAGTAGCACGATCTAATTCAAAAATCTCACCCAATTGAGCACGTCTAGCATATTTTTTCACAGTAGCGGGATCGCTATAACTGACTCCGTTGAGTTCGCCGCCATAGAACTCGACAGTTACACCTACTTGTTCGACACTATATTTAGATTCCGCCCTTCTAAAAGGAACATCGGCTCTAACAATTCCGTCTCCGTCTACCAAAACAACCGGAAATGTTTCAAAAAAAGTAGGCATACGACGTACAAAAAGTTCGCGCCCCTCTTTATCTCTAAAGATAGGATGTCCTAACCACCCAACAGCTATTCCATCCCCGTTGTCCATTGAGCCCGCTCTGAATAACCCCCCCTTTGCCGGATTATTGCCGATGTAATCATAAAAAGCTAGTTTTTCGGGAATTTTAGACCAAGCTTCAGATAAACTTTGATTTTCAGCCAACCCAGCACCAATTCTTCGATATATTTCTTGTTGGAAGTATCCTTGATCCCATTGATAACGAGTGGGGCCAAATAATTCAATCGGGGTAGTTGCTGAACCATACCACATAGTTCCAGCAACTACAAAAGCGGCAAAAAAGACAGCAGCAATACTACTGGAAAGGACGGTTTCAATATTTCCCATACGTAATCCTTTGTATAGGCGTTGAGGTGGACGTACACTAAGATGGAATAGACCCGCCAATATGCCCAAGGTCCCTGCTGCAATATGATGAGAGGCTATTCCTCCCGGAACAAAAGGATCAAAACCCTCCACACCCCACGCTGGATTTACGGATTGTACCCTTCCAGTTAGTCCATAAGGATCGGACACCCATATTCCAGGACCATACAATCCTGTTACATGAAATGCACCAAAACCAAAGCAAGCCACCCCTGATAGAAATAAATGAATTCCAAAGATCTTAGGCAAATCCAAAGAGGGTTTTCCTGTACGTTCATCAGTAAATATTTCTAGATCCCAATACACCCAATGCCAGATAGCTGCCAAAAAGCACAAGCCCGAAAACACAATATGTGCCCCGGCCACACCTTCGTAACTCCAAATACCCGGATTCGTTACAGTACCCCCTGTGATACTCCAACCGCCCCATGAATTGGTTATTCCTAAACGAGTCATGAAGGGTATAACGAACATACCCTGTCTCCACATTGGATCAAGAACAGGATCAGAAGGATCAAAAACTGCTAATTCGTATAGAGCCATCGAACCGGCCCAACCAGCAACCAGAGCTGTATGCATTATATGGACAGAAATCAAACGACCGGGATCATTCAATACGACGGTATGAACACGATACCAAGGCAAACCCATGGAAATACCCCTTTATCAATGAAAAATAGACACAATGTAACTTTATTGCATTGGAAAAAACTATGCTGTGGACCCTCTTTTTAGTGGATTATCTTGGGGAAAGAATTAATATTTGTTTGATTTGTTTGATTCTTTTCAATTACTTTTAGTAATAATGAAACTATTTTGTTCGTAGGAACAAAAAGAAGCAGATCTATTCTACACCCGATAAGTATCAATACGCAATGGTAGGGGGTTGATACCATTTTATATGAGTGAATGCATATATATATTTGTTCATCATTCAAAGGACTTATTTGTAATAATTTTCCTTTATTCATTTTGTCTTCTTTATCTTTTTTTATGAACTTAGTCAATCTATGGATAAAATATGATAAAGGCCGATATTCGTAGGACACTAAATCCATTGTTACGCTTTCACATCAAAGTGAGATATAGTACTTAATTTTTCTTTTATTTAATGCCTATTGGTGTTCCAAGAGTACCTTTTCGAAGTCCTGGAGAGGAAGATGCATTGTGGATTGACGTATAGTGCGACTTGTCAGATATATTGGGTCATATGGTATTTCCCCATTCTCTTCCCCGATCGAGATATCCTCCCCTTCGCCCAAGAAAGATTTATTGAATTATCAAAAATTTGGAGCGTGAAGTTCAATTAGATCCATTTTTTCGGGAGGGTATACAGATTAATATTATCAATTAGAATAATTTATGGTTATCTTGGTTAGGCCAATAAAATGAAGTATCCAGGCTCCGTTTAGAAAAAAACCGGTAATAAATCTATTTATGATTACTATTTCTATCATATTCTATTTCTTTATATATTTATAATAGAAGTGATCTCAAACTGTTAATCAATCGAGTAATATGATGAATGCATTGAATATCTGTTGTAAGACATGAAATAAATTGTAAAAAGGAAGTCGTAGCAAAAGGACGTGGTATTGGGGCATTTGTCATATATGTGCAAATCCAAATCGGGCGGATCTTTACTCGGAGTAGAGCATAAACCTAAAAAAATTGAAGAAGCCCATTCAGGAACAAGAAAATTACATCGCGATTGAGATTGTATCTCGATGAAACAATACATCAATGAAAAGTTAGTTAGATAAATTTAGTAATTTTTTTTTATAGATAAACAAAACAGGCCAAAACCCATCTTTTTTGAAAAATGAAATAAAAGCCCCTTTTTATAAGTTAAAAGCCTGGTATGAAAAAAAAAAAAAAAGAAAGCGCTAGAATCTACATCTACACATTGATTCTTTTTTTTTTTTCGTTATTTTTGTTGAACCGTATGCATCAAAAGGTGCATGTACGGTTTCTAAGGGATACAACTTTATCCCAATCAACCGACTTTATCGAGAAAGATTACTTTTTTTAGGCCAAGGGGTTGATAGCGAGATCTCGAATCAACTTATTGGTCTTATGGTATATCTCAGTATAGAGGATGATACCAAAGATCTATATTTGTTTATAAATTCTCCTGGCGGATGGGTAATACCCGGAGTAGCTATTTATGATACTATGCAATTTGTGCGACCAGATATACAGACAATATGCATGGGATTAGCCGCTTCAATGGGATCGTTTATTCTGGTCGGAGGAGAAATTACCAAACGTCTAGCATTCCCTCACGCTTGGCGCCAATGAGTTTTTTATTTGATTTGAGAGAAAAAAGAAGACTATGCCTTCGCGCTATATGAAATATGAATATTAAGTAATAATAGCATGGCACTTCGAATTCGATATGATAAATTTTTTTAACCCTTAAATTATGTATCGAAAGAGTAGTATGAGATAAAAGGTATTTCCGATTTTATCTAATCTATCGGGAGGCCTATTTCAGCGTCACAAACTTTTTTGTTTTCACGCCGGGAGGCTCTTAACAATATTTAGGTTATGAAAGAATATGAAAATAAAAAAAATCTTGTTTTTTTATTTGAAAAAAAAAAAAAGAAACTTTGGGATTGCTAAATAACAGACGAAATAAATATATAAAGCAACGGAGCCATCATAGTATTTTGTTTTTGAACTACTCCAAAAACAAAAAGAAGGGTGGTTATTGGATCATTTACCAACCCGAGTCTGATAGACCCTATATTTAATTTATTTGATATTTAAGTAAGGTAAAAACGAATTCCATTATAGAGCCGTATGCAATGCGTAAAAGATGCCTGTACGGTTGTTCAATATATATATTTTATTATTCTTTATCTCTTCACCTTATCATCATGCGAGATAGAATAAACATTTATTATGTTATATCATCAGGGTAATGATCCATCAACCTGCTAGTTCTTTTTATGAGGCACAGACGGGAGAATTTATCTTGGAAGCGGAAGAACTTTTGAAGCTGCGCGAAACCGTCACAAGGGTTTATGTACAAAGGACAGGCAAACCCTTATGGGTTGTATCCGAAGATATGGAAAGAGATGTTTTTATGTCAGCAACAGAAGCCCAAGCTCATGGAATTGTTGATCTTGTAGCGACTGAATAAAAAAGAAAAAATAACAAAAATTTCAGACGAATTGGTGATTTGAGATTTTATCTTCTTATTTTATCTTCTTACCGGATTTAATATTCTATTCATTAATCTATTAATATAGAAATAAAATAATTCATAATCATCCGGTTAAGATCGATCTAAACCAGCCCATTATGTATATGATTCAATATGCCAACTATTAAACAACTTATTAGAAACACAAGACAGCCAATCAGAAATGTCACGAAATCCCCCGCTCTTGGGGGATGTCCTCAGCGACGAGGAACATGTACTAGGGTGTATGTGCGACTCGTTCAGATCATGGGCTAGGACAAAAGAAAGAAAACAATTGATCCAGTATCAACGATCAGTACCAGTGAATAGACTAGAATGGAAGAACTCCATTCAATATCTAAAAATCAAAAAGATCTATCCTTCTATTGTGGTATCAAATGTATGGTTTCCGTTGGTGCAAATCCAATCAACTCCGTTTTAAATTTAAGATGAGAAAGAATTCTCCATTGATAGCAAATGATATCCATTAAGCAGGGGAAATACTATTTTAAAAAGCAGAAAAATTATGCCTTACTCTTGCAAGAACGGACTAACAGGGTCAGCTACTCAGCAAATCTTCATAATTAAATACCGTTACTGTATAAGTAGATCTCATTGTGAAAGACCTCGTACTGGATAATTATGGGTAGAGCCAAAGAGTGTGAACTGTACAAGTTAACAATAACATTGATTAAATGAAAGAAGGGCTCCGGTGTATAGAGAGGACCTCACCGTTTAAGAAGTAACCATAGAAACGATGGAACCCACTATATCCATTTATATTTACTACTTTTATGTGTTTTTGATACCTAATATCAATACAATTTTTTTCTAGGCATTTCACCTAGAAAAAAAAAAAATCGTGGTCGGGAAGGTTATAGTAGCAAAAGCCATTGGAATTTAAATTTTATACATTGGAAGAATCCGTTTTGTTATTAATAGACTAGGATACGGGAAGGGAATAACTGAAAGAAAGGAAATCGATTAGTTATTCATCAAAGTTTCATTTATTCAATGACCAGAATTAAACGAGGGTATATAGCTCGAAGACGTAGAACAAAAATTCGTTTATTTGCATCAACCTTTCGAGGGGCTCATTCAAGACTTACTCGTACTATTACTCAACAGAAAATAAGAGCTTTGGTTTCGGCTCATCGGGATAGAGGTAGACAAAAGAGAGATTTTCGTCGGTTGTGGATCACTCGGATAAATGCAGTAATTCGCGAGAATAAAGTATACTTCAGTTATAGTAAATTTATACACAATCTGTACAAGAGACAGTTACTTCTTAATCGTAAAATACTTGCACAAATAGCTATATTAAATAAGAGTTGTCTTTATATGATTTCCAATGAGATCATAAAATAAAGAGATTGGCAGGAATCCGTTGGAATAGTTTAAATGGAGTTCCCTGGAGAATGAACTCTGGGAAGGTAGAGTAGAAATTAGTATGATAAAATATGATAAAGTCATCAAAATGAAGAAAGCCGTTAAATAAAAAATATTTATTCCTCTTCTCACATTTTTTTTCTTACGACAGGACATTTCGATTTTACGATTTTTCGAACAAAAAAAAACGTCAATCCGCATTTGAGTTTGGATTGGAATTTTATTTTGATTCAATTCGATTGAAGAGTCAACCTATTTTTTTCTGGTTCTAAGACCAGCAGCTCTAGCGGTTGACTCGCTTCTTTCAAATTGTTTCTCATTATTAAGAAAAGGTAACGGAGATAAAATACGAGCTTGTTTTATAGCAATAGTAATTAATCGTTGTTGTTTTAAGGTCAATCTATTCACCCGTCTAGATAATATTTTTCCTTGTTCGCTAATAAATCGACTAATTAAACTCATGTTTCTATAATCAATTCGATCCCCCGATTGGATCGGAGGCAAACGCCTACGAAAAGATCGCTTAGATTTAAGAAAGATTCGCTTGGATTTATCCATGGTTTGTTTATTCCTTATCCTGAAAATCCCAATCCTATTTCTTAATTCTACATCATCTTTGATCCGATCGAAATAGGATTTGGTTTGTTTCTATTTATTTGTTTATATTTAAATAAATTAAAAAATAAATTGAAATAAATTATATATATATTGTTATATATAATATGTAATTTTTCATCTTCCTTGGAAGACTGACACACGAGCGATCGGTTCGATCTATTTCTTTATCTCCCCATGAATTGTATGTTTGTAACAACAGGGACAGAATTTTCTCAATTCCAATCGACTAGGCGTATTGTGTCGATTCTTTTGAGTAATATATCTGGAAATGCCCATTGATTCCTTATTAACACGATTTCGAACACAACTGGTACATTCCAAAACAACCGTTACTCGGACATCTTTACCCTTAGCCATGAACCTCCTTTGGTTTTTGATTCACTCAATTCTTTAATTTTCCGACCCGAAGCAAGGAAGAAGAAAGGACACAAAAATAGAAGCAGGTAACTCGAAATCAAATTATGAAAGAAATATTTTGTTGCAATCAATATAGTAATAAATAATAAGTAATATAATGATTTCTAACTATATTTCTAATTTTTAATTGCCGTACAGTATTTCATTTTCAGTTAAGTATCTTGTATGATATTGTTGCCCCAACCACCGCATTTCCATTCTATTATTAATTTAATTTGAGCCTGAGCCCGAGTTCATAGTTTCACTGAGGGTGAAACCGCTTTTTCTTTGTTTTTTTTTTTTTTTTTTAGAAAGAATAAGTAAAAAAAGAAAAAAAGAAAAAACAAAGAAAAAAAGAAGGGAGGGGTAGAGATTAGTTACAGATATTTGATTGTATCTCTAATCTTCTTCCCCCTTCCCATATCAATAGCTAGAATGAAAAAAAGGGGAATATCAACGCATCCGGAAAAAAACGATTGATCTCTATCAATAAACCTGCTAAAGACCCGAACCATAGAGTACTTACTACCGGTGCCACGGAGAGATATGTTTTTAGATCTCGCATTTTAAAAACTCCTCTTTCTGTATTCGTTATTGTAATTTTATTGTAATTTGTAATACATAATGGTAATACATATATGACCGGATGTGTATATGTAGTTAATGACTTACCACTTGTACGCGGAGTTCCTAATTCAAATTGAAATGTACAAAATAGCGATTTATTAAAAGAAAAAAATACGTCCATTTCCGCCTTAAATTCCTAAAAAATATTAATTTTTTGTGGTAGATTTCATATTTATTTCATACTTTATATAAGTCTTTTACCATATTATATGTTTGTTATATGATATATGAGACCAAAAGGAAGAAGGAAGAAATGATAAGATAGTTTGTGTATATCAATGTAGGAAATAAAGATGTGGAAAACAAGACAGGGATTCTCTACAATGACACTGTAGACCAATTGAAAGGGATGTAGCGCAGTTTGGTAGCGCGTTTGTTTTGGGTACAAAATGTCACGGGTTCAAATCCTGTCATCCCTACCTATTACTTAT